TTAATTAAAAAAATTAAAAATAACGATTTGGTTAAAATTTGTATATATATATTAAATTAATAAAATTAATTTAAAAATTTAATTTTTAAAGATTTCAACTATAATCAGATATCAATTAATTTCGTCGCTGCAGTCAACTATAATTCGAATAGCATTTAAATTTTCTTTGAGAATCGATTCCAAACTTATACTACTTTTCAAAAGATAAAATCGATTCAGTAAAATCCTAATAATTTATAGTTTAAAATAAATATAAATTACTAAATTATTTAATAAATTATAGCTAATTAATAATAAATAAATATAAATTATTAAATAATTTAATATACAATAAATATATTAAATTAAAAAAAAAAAAAAAAAAATTTATTTAATTATAATTTAAATTATTTCTAGTTTTATATTTATTTAAAATTTAAATTATATATAAATTTTTAAATGATTTTAAATTTTTAAATGATTTTAAATTTTTAAATGTAATAGTTATTATTAAAAATTAATTTTAAATGATTTTAAATTTAGTAATATTTTAAAATTACTAATTAAAATTGTGCCAGCAATTGCGGTTAAACAATTAGTAAAAATAAATATTTATTTAATTAAAATTAATAAAATTATTATTTAAATTTAAAATTTTAAAGTGAAATAATTAAATTTTAAATTTAAAATTTAATTAATTTTAAAAATTTAAATAAATTTAAAAAAATTTTTAGTAAACTAGGATTAGATACCCTATTATTGAATTAATAAATTTAAATTAAATTAGTAAGTATTTATATTTGAAAGTTAAAGAATATGACGGTATTTAAATCAATTTAGAGGAATTTGTATTTTAATTGATAATCCACAATTTATTAGACTTATTTTTTACTTATATATCGTTGTTATAAAAATATTTTTTTATAATTTAAAATATTTTAAAATTTAAAATTTAAATTTATATCAAATCAAGATATAGTTATAGATAAGAAAATTTATGAATTACAATAAATATAAAAAATTTTTAATTATATTTAATGAAAAAGTTATAATTTAATTGGATTTAATAGTAATTTGAAATAAATTTTTTTAATGATTAATGTTTTTAAATATGTACATATTGCCCGTCGCTCTTATTAAATTTATGAATTTAAATTATTTAATATAAATTAATTAAGATAAGTCGTAACATAGTAGAAGTATTGGAAAATGTTTCTAGAAATATATTTTCAAATTAAAACTTAAATAAAAGTATTTTATTTACAATAAAAATTTAATTGTGAAAATCAATTTAATTTGATTAATTATTTAAATTAATATTTAGTGGTTATTAAATTTTTAAATAATTTTTAAAATATTAATAAAAATAATTTTATATGAGATTAAGTTTAAACAAAAAAAATTAAAATTAATTAATAGTTTATTAAGTAAAGAAGTTGAAATTTTAAAAAATTTAATGAAATATTTAATTTTAAAAAAGAAAATTTAATTTATTGTATCTTGGGTATCAGAGTTTAAAAATTAATTATTTTAATAAAAAATTTTTCGAAAAAAATTAAGAGATAAAAATTATTTTATTTAAATGTTATAAAATTTTTTAAAAGTAGTTTTTTGAAATGAAAAGTTATTCGGTTTTTTTTATATCTAATTTTAAAAGAAATAAATTTAATTTAGATTTTTTGTTATAATTTTAAAATTTAAATTTTGAATTATTAAATAAATTTTAATGCATTCAGGGATAAGCTTGAATGTAAATATTTATATTATAAGAAAAATTTTAATATAATAAGTAAATAAATTTAAAATTTTTTATTTTAATTAATGGTATTATTTTAAAATTTTTAATAAATAACTTATTAATAAAGTGAAATTATTTAAATTATTAAATTAAAAATTTATTTTAAAATTTTCTTGAATTAGGGAGAGATAAGATTTAATGTTAAAATTAGTATAAATTTTTAAATTTAAAAAATAATTTAGTTAATTTTTATTAAAGAATTCGGCAAAGTTTAAATTATAAAATTTTTTTTATTCCACCTGTTTAACAAAAACATGTCTTTTTGTTAAAAATTTAAAGTCTAATCTGCCCATTGAATTTTGATTTGAAAGGCTGCAGTATTTTAACTGTACAAAGGTAGCATAGTAAATTGTTTCTTGATTAGGAACTAGAATGAATGATTGAATGAGAATAAAACTGTTTAAATAAAAAATTTTAAAATTTTTTATTTTTGTTAAAAATCAAAAATTTAAGTAAAAGACGAGAAGACCCTTTAGATTTTAATTTTTATTTAATTTAATTAAATTTAAAAATTAATTTAAATTTAAATTTGGTTGGGGTGATTAATAAATTTAATTAACTTTATTTTAATAAGAATTTTAATTTAAGATTTTTTAAGATTTAGTTGTATGGATTTTAGATTAAATTACCTAAGGGATAACAGCGTTATTTTAATTTTGAGATCTTATTGAAATTAAATTTTGCGACCTCGATGTTGGATTAAGAGTAATTTAAAAAGTAGAAAGTTTAAGTTATGAGTCTGTTCGACTTTTAGAATCTTACATGATCTGAGTTCAAACCGGTGTGAGCCAGGTTGGTTTCTATCTTTATTATTGAATGTAAAATTTTAGTACGAAAGGATTAAATTTTTAAAATAAAAAATTTTAGTGTTAATAAATTTAGTTAATATTTGTTATGTATAAAATAAATATTTTGATTAAAAAATGATTATATAAGTTTAAAAATATAGGTGTAAATTGAAATTATTTTGGCAGAATTTAATGCAATAAATTTAGGATTTATTCATATATAATTTAATTTATATAAATGATAATTCAATTAAATGATTTGATTTTATATATTTTTAATATATTTATTTTAATGATTGGGGTTTTGGTAGGGGTTGCTTTTTTAACTTTATTAGAGCGTAAAGTGTTGGGATATATTCAATTTCGTAAAGGGCCTAATAAGTTAGGAATTAATGGTATTATTCAGCCTTTTAGAGATGCTATTAAATTATTTAGGAAAGAGTATTATTTACCTTTAAAGTCTAATTTTTTATTTTTTTTATTTTGTCCCATTTTTAGCTTAGGGCTATCATTAATAGTGTGGTTATTGATGCCTTATTTGGAAGGGTTGGGGTTTTTGAGATTAGGTTTTTTAATATTTTTATGTTTTTTAAGGTTAGGAGTTTATATAATTATAATAGCTGGTTGATCTTCCAATTCAAATTATGCTTTATTAGGGTCTTTGCGGGCTATTGTTCAAACTATTTCTTATGAAGTTAGATTGATTTTTTTGTTTTTATGTGTTATTTTATTAATTATAGATTTTAATTTAGTTAATTTGATTAGTTATCAAAAAAATATTATATTTTTTTTTTTGATAATACCTATTGCGTTAAGAATTTTTTCTTCGATGTTAGCTGAGTGTAATCGTACTCCTTTTGATTTTTCTGAGGGGGAGAGAGAATTAGTTTCTGGGTTTAATATTGAGTATGGAGGAAGAGAGTTTGCTTTAATTTTTTTAGCAGAATATTCTATAATTTTATTTATGAGACTTATTTATGTTCTTTTTTTTCTTTCGTTTAAAAGGTTAGGAGTAGTTTTTTTTTTAAAAGTAGTAATAGTTGGATTTGGATTTATTTGAGTGCGAGGAACTTTACCGCGATTTCGTTATGATAAATTAATATATTTAACTTGAAAAATTTATTTACCTTTTTCTTTGAATTATTTTTTATTTCTTTGTTGTTTATTTATATTATAATTGAAATATTTTTAGTAAAATTAATAGAAATTTATTTCTTTCAAATGTTTTCAAAACAAATGCTTATGTTCAAGCTCATTAATTTATTAAATTTTAATTATTAATATCGTTTCATAATTTTGAAAATATAGGAATTATAAGAAAGTAAAAAAAATAAAAAATAGTTGTTATTTGGCCAATATTTATAAAAGGGTAATCAATGGATTTAGCTCCGATTCAAGTGAGAATAAGGAATGTAGCGAAAAAAAATCAAAATCAAATTTTGTTTAAATAATAAAATATATTTCCTTGGATTGATTTATTGAATAAAAGAGGAGTGAAGAATAGAATTAGAATGGATATTAAAAGAGCAATTACTCCTCCTAATTTGTTAGGGATTGATCGAAGGATTGAATAAGCGAATAAAAAATATCATTCAGGTTGAATATGAGGAGGGGTTACTAATGGGTTAGCTAAAATAAAATTATCTGAATCTATGAGACTAAAGGGATAGATTAAAGAAAAATTAAAAAATAAAAATGTGAAAATTAAAATGCCTAATAAATCTTTTAATGAAAAAAGGGGGTGGAAAGGAATTTTATCTAAAGATTTTTTGATTATAAGAGGATTATTTGATCCGGTTTGGTGAAGATAGAAGATATGAATGATTACTATTGCTCTAATGATTATGGGTAGAATGAAATGAATTGAGAAAAATCGATTTAGTGTCACATTATTAATAGCAAATCCTCCTCAAATTCATTGGACTAATTCAGTACCAATAAATGGAATAGCTGATAAAAGATTAGTGATTACTGTTGCACCTCAGAAAGATATCTGACCTCAGGGTAAAACATACCCCATAAAAGCGGTAGCTATGGTGAGAAATAAGATTACAATCCCGATTATTCAAGTATGAATGAATATAAAAGATTCATAGTAAAGGTTGCGTCCGATATGTAAATATAGGCAAATAAAGAATATTGATGCGCCATTTGTATGGATAATTCGGTATAGTCATCCGTAGGTTACATCTCGGTTAATGTGAATAATTCTGTCGAAAGCTAAGTCAATATTAGGGCAATAGTGTATTGATAAAAATAATCCTGTAAAAATTTGGATGATTAAGCATAGGCCTAATAGAGACCCGTAATTCCATCAGAAAGAAATGTTTGATGGGGTAGGTAATGAAACAAGTGAGGAGTAAATAATTTTTAGAATAGGATTTTTTTTATATATTTTCATTTTTTGGAATTAAAGGTGCATTGGATTATTTAGAAGATCGTAAAGGGCCTAAATTATTATTAGTGAATGTTGTTACTATAGTTAGAGAAATTAATAAGTAAGTAATTAATATAATTGTAATAATTATTGAAAATTTATTATATATTTTAGAGATATTAATAATATTGTTGTTATTTAGAAAGAAGTCGATTGAGTAATTTGTTATTGATATATTTTTATTGATTCATTTTGTTGATAAAAAATTGAATATTATGAATATTAAAAAAGGGGGAAGAGTAAGGGCAATATTTGTATTAAATTTAATAGTTTCATTAGAAGAAATTGAACATATGTATATAAATAAAATTAAGATACCTCCAAGTATAATTAAGTAAGTAATGTAAGATATTCAGTAAATTCTTGAATTGAAATTTATTATTAAGCATAATATTAGTGTTTGAATAATAATTAAAAATCCTATTAATAATGGATTTTTGGTGATTATTAAAATGACTGTTAATAGGATTATGATAGAAGTTAATATTAATTTTGTAATTTCAATTAATAGTTTAAATAAAATAATAATTTTGGAGATTATCGTTGTAATGAGTATGTTATTTAATTGAAGTTTTTAAAGGTAAACTTAAATTTGATTTACAAGATCAAAATTTTTAATTAAATTATAAAAACTAATGAATATTTTAATGAATTTGATAATTTTTATATTTTTTATTGGTAATTATATGTTAATTTCAAATCGTAAGCATGTTTTGAATATTTTATTAAGATTAGAATTTTTAATGTTAATTCTAATATTTATTTTATTTTTGAGATTGCTTAATATTTTGAATGAAATATATTTTCTTATATTATTTATAGTTATGATAGTTTGTGAAGGTGTATTAGGACTTTCAATTTTAGTAGTTTTGATTCGTATAATAGGTAGGGATTATTTTCAAGTTTTTAATTTATTAAAATGTTAAAATATTTATTTTTTTGTTTATTTTTCTTTTTTTTAAAAAGTAGTTTTTGAATGGTTATGTATGCAATAATAATTTTATTTATTTTAATTGTTTCAATTGATATTAATATTTTTATATTTAGGAATTTAGTTGGATGAATAGGGGTTGATTTTGTGAGATTGTTAATGGTAAGTCTTAGGGCTTGAATCTGTTTTTTAATGATGTTGTCTAGCTTTAATATTTTAAGAAATAATATTTTTAGGAGATTATTTTTGTTAAACATAATTTTTATAATTCTTATGTTATTATTAACTTTTTTTTCTATAGATTTATTTATATTTTATTTTTTTTTTGAAGGGAGAATTCTACCTGTTTTATTTCTAGTAATTGGTTGAGGGTACCAGCCGGAGCGTATTCAAGCAGGAATTTATTTAATTTTTTACACTCTTTTTGCTTCTTTACCCTTATTGATAGGAATTTTTTATTTGTATAAGTTATTTTTGTCAATAGATTTTTTTTTTTTTATTGATTGTAATAATATAATTATGTATTTTTTAATAATTATAGCTTTTTTGGTTAAAATGCCTATATATTTTGTTCATTTGTGGCTTCCTAAGGCTCATGTTGAAGGACCTGTTTCTAGATCAATAATTTTAGCTGGAGTAATATTAAAGTTAGGGGGGTATGGGTTGATTCGTGTTTTGAAATTAATTATATTAATTTCTTCAAAATTAAGAATTTTTTGGGTAAGAATTTCTTTGATGGGGGGAGCTTGAATTAGTTTTATATGTCTTCATCAGATAGATTTAAAGTTATTAATTGCTTACTCTTCAGTTGTTCACATATCTTTAGTAATTGGAGGTTTAATGTCAATAAATTATTTAGGTGTTACTGGAAGATTGATTTTAATGATTGGGCATGGATTATGTTCTTCAGGATTATTTGTTTTAATTAATTTAATATATGAGCGTGTAGGAAGTCGAAGAATTTTAATTAACAAAGGGTTGATTAATTTGTTTCCTATTTTAACGTTATGATGATTTTTATTATTATCTTCAAATATGGCTGCTCCGCCTTCTTTGAATTTGTTTGGGGAGATTAGACTGTTGATAAGAATTATTTCTTGGTCAAAAATAAATTTATTAATTTTAATGATTATTTCTTTTTTCTCAGCTAGGTATAGAATTTATGTGTTTGTAGCTAGGCAGCATGGAAGTTTGCTGAAAGGATTAAATTTTGTTAAAATAGTTAATTTTCGAGAAATTTTAATTTTATTTTTGCATTGGGTTCCTTTAAATATTTTAATTTTAAAGATAGATTATTTTTTAATTTATTTAAATAATTTAATAAAAAATTTTGGTTTGTGGAGTCAAATATGTAGTAAGCTACTTTAAATTATTTTTAAAAAATTAGATATTTGTTTGTTAAGATCAGCTATTCTTTTGTTTTTTTCAATTTTTAGATTGTTAATGAGAATATTTATAATTAGCATTAATTTAAGGTTATTTATTGAGTTAGAAATATTCAGATTTAACTCAAGATTAGTGTTAATGCTAATTTATATGGATTGGATTTCTTTTTTTTTTTTTTTTATTGTGATACTTATTTCTTCTATAGTGGTGTATTATAGGAAAAGATATATAAATAGGGAATTGAATTTATCTCGGTTTGTTATTTTAATTCTTTTATTTGTTTTATCTATGGTCCTATTAATCTTTAGATTGAATTTAATTTCAATTTTGTTGGGTTGAGATGGATTGGGATTAGTTTCTTTTTGTTTAGTTATTTATTATCAGAATGTCAAATCCTTAAATTCTGGGATATTGACTATTTTAAGAAATCGAGTTGGAGATGTTTTTATTTTGATAGCTATTGTATGGATAGTTAATTATGGAAGTTGGAATTTCTTGCATTATATTAAAATTATAAATAATTTTAGTGAAAGGTGAATTATTTTTTTTTTTGTTTTAATTGCGGCTATAACTAAAAGAGCGCAGATTCCCTTTTCTGCGTGGCTCCCTGCTGCAATAGCAGCTCCAACCCCTGTTTCAGCTCTTGTTCATTCATCTACTCTGGTAACTGCTGGGGTTTATTTATTGATTCGGTTTATTCATATTTATAGGAATGAAATTATTATGAATTTTTTATTAATCATAAGGAGATTAACAATGTTGATAGCAGGGTTAAGAGCAAATTTTGAGATTGATTTAAAAAAAATTATTGCTTTGTCAACGTTAAGTCAGTTAGGGTTGATAATATCCATTTTATGTTTGGGTTTTAAAAGATTAACTTTTTTTCATTTATGCACGCATGCTATTTTTAAAGCTTTATTATTTATGTGTGCTGGGTTGGTCATTCATAATATAAAGAATAGACAAGATATTCGAATGATGGGTGGAGTTGGAAATTTTATGCCTTTAGTATTCATTAATTTTAATATTTCTAACCTAGCTTTATGTGGGATACCTTTTATGGCTGGGTTTTATTCAAAGGATTTAATTTTAGAAATAGTTTATTTTTCTAATTTAAATATAGTTATTTTTTTTTTTTTTTTTTTTTCTACGGGATTAACTGTTAGTTATACTATTCGTTTGATTTACATGAGATTTTTAAAGGAAGCAAGATATTTTAGATATTTTAGATTGTATGATAAAGATTATATCATAATTGTAAGTATATTTATGTTATTGATAATTTCTATTATAGGAGGGAGAATGATGAGCTGATTAATTTTACCTAATTTTTATATAGTTTATCTATTTGGAGTTAAAAAATTTATAGTAATAATTTTTATTTTGATAGGAGTATTGATAGGGATGTTTATTTCTTGTATAAATTTATTATTGAGGTGAAATAGGATGATAAAATTTTATTATTATTTAAGTTTAATGTGATTCATTCCTTCAATTAGAATTTTTGGTTTGAATAATTTAGTATTAAAATTTAGATTAAGTATGGATAAAATTATAGATATAGGATGGATAGAAAAGGTTGGTAGAATAGGGGTTTATAGAGGGATAATGAAAATTTCTAATTTAACTTATTATTTGCAATTGAATTCTTTTAAATTATTTATATACATGTTTTTTATTTTATATTTATTTTTAATTTTATTGTATTTAAATAACTTAAAAATTGAGAGTGTTACATTGAAGATGTAAAAGTGATTGTTAATCTTTAAATATTTATAAATTAAATTTGAAATATTTTTTCAATGAAAATGAAAAGTTTTTAGTTAAACTATTATAAAGAAATATAAATGTGTATTACACTTGAATTTTAAATTAGAAGTTTAAATTATTTTATTTCTTTAGATGGAAATTTTGATTTCTAAATTATTATTAACAGTAATAAACCAATTTATTGGTTTCAACTAAAAATAAGGGATGGCTGGTATCCAAGGTTTAAGTCGAAATTAAATTTAATATGATATTAATTCTTATTTAAATTAAGATTAATTGATTTTAGGGTTCAATAATTATTAATTGCAATTTAATTATTTTTTTTAAATTATAATCCTAGTTAAATTTTTCAATTTAGTAAATTATTGTTTCATTCATAAAAGATACCTAGAATTAGGATAATTATAAAAAAAGTTGAAGTGATGAATCAAGATTTTTTATTATTGATTTCAAATGTTAAAATTAGGGGAAGGATAATAGAGATTTCAACATCAAAGATTAAAAAAATGATAGTAATAATAAAGAATTGTAAAGAGAAAGGAATGCGAGTTAAAGATTTAGGGTCAAATCCGCATTCAAAGGGAGAAAATTTTTCTCGATCAAATGTTTTTTTTTTTGAAATTAATATAGAGATAATAATTAAAATTATAGAAATAATGATAAAAATTGAAATTATAATAGATAAGTTTAAGATTATTTATATTAATTGATATAAACATTTTAATTGGAAGTTAAATATACTTTTTATATTATATAAATTTTAGTTACTTCATCAGTATATGAAAATAAATAAGAAAATTCAAACTACATCAACAAAATGTCAATATCAAGATGCAGCTTCGAATCCAAAGTGATGGTTAAAAGAAAAGTGATTGAAATAAATTCGTATTATACATGTAATTAAAAAGATAGATCCAATTAAAACATGAATTCCGTGGAATCCTGTAGCGACAAAAAAAGATGAGCCGAAGATTCTGTCAGCGATAGAGAAGGGAGCTTTTTTGTATTCATATGCTTGAATAAATGTGAAATAGATTCCTAATCTAACAGTAAGGAATGTTGCTTTGAATCTTTCCTTGTATTTGTTTTCTATAAGTGAATGATGGGCTCAGGTTACTGATACTCCTGAAATTAGAAGGATAAGTGTGTTAAGAAATGGAATTTGGAAAGGGTTAAATGCTTGAATATTAGAGGGAGGTCAAATGGATCCAAGTTCAATGTTAGGGGAAAGTCTTCTGTGGAAGAATCTTCAAAAGAAAGAAATGAAGAAAAAAATTTCTGATACAATAAATAAAATTATTCCTCATCGTATATTTATATTTACTTTAAAAGTATGAAATCCTTGAAAGGTTCTTTCACGAGTAATGTCTCGTCATCATTGGATTATAGTTATTAAAATAATTGTTAGTCCTAGAATAATAAGTAAGTTAAATTGATTTTCTTTGAATCATTTCACTATTCTTAGTAAAAAAATTATTCTTCCTAGGGCGCCAGTTAAAGGTCATGGTCTGTAATTTACTAAATGGAAAGGATGATTATATGAATTTATCATTAGTTAAGAGAATAATTTGTTAGTGAATTTCAGATGTGTATAAAGTTCTTAGGATAGTGAAGACATAGGCTTGGATAATTCTTACAGATATTTCTAGGATTAAGAGTAAAATTTCTGTTATAATTAGGAATGCAATAAGGAAAGTAGGGATATGAGTTCCATTTTGTGAAAGTAAAGTAATTAGTAAATGTCCTGCGATTATATTAGCTGTTAATCGGATTGCCAAAGTTCCAGGTCGGATTATGTTACTAATTGTTTCAATTAATACTATAAAAGGTATAAGGATAGTTGGGGTACCATTGGGGATTAAATGGGTAAATATATTTTGTGTCTTGTTAATTCATCCAAAAAATATTAAAGTGAATCAAATAGGGAGGGAAAATGTTAGATTAAAAATTAGGTGTCTTGTAGATGTAAAAATATAAGGGAATAATCCTAAAAAATTATTTAGAAGGATTATTGTGAATAAAGAAATAAAAAATAAATTATTTCCTTTATATATATCGAGTTTTATAAGATTTGAAATTTCTTTTTTGATGAATGTAAAGATTATATTAATTATTGTATGGAAACGATTACTGATAAGTCAATAATTTAATGGTAAAATTAAAAAAATTAAGAGAGAGCTTATTCAATTGAGTTGGAAAGAAAAGAATGATGAAAGAGGGTCAAAAACAGAAAATAAATTTGTTATCATTTTCAATTGAATTGGATATTTGAAGATTTTTGAGAAAAGGATTTTTTAATTTTAAATCTATAATTGAAATATAGGATTAGGTAAGTAAATAAAAAAATTAATGTAAAAAAGATTATTAAAATTAATCAATTTAAAGGTATTATTTGAGGAATAAAAGATTATTAATATTAATATCTTAAATTTGACAAATTTATGTTATAATGATTTTAAACTAAATCTTTTCATAAGAAATAGATGCTAATTATTATGATATGGCTTAAGAGGCCTATACTTGCTTTAAGTTATCTTATGGAGATTTGCAAATAAGTTAATTAAATTTTTTAATTCAGTTTAAAAAAAAATTTAATTTAATTCTTTCAAGGCAAATTGGTATAAATCTGTGGTTTGTACCACAGATTTCAGAGCATTGACCGAAAAATAAACCAGGGCGGTTAATAGAAAAGGTTAATTGGTTAAGGCGACCTGGTATAGCATCTGTTTTGATTCCTAGAGAAGGGATTGTTCAGGCGTGAATTGTATCCAAAGATGAAATTAAGGAACGAATTTGTGTATTTATAGGAATAATTAGTCGGTTATCTACATCTAATAAACGAAAAATTGAGGAGGAAGGAGTTAGGGGGGTTATGTAAGAATCAAATTCGATATTTTTGAAATCGGAATATTCATAGGATCAGTATCATTGATGTCCTAAGATTTTAATTGTAAGATTTGGATTCCTAGTTTCATCCATTAAGTAGAGTAGATGTAGAGAAGGGAAAGCAATTATAATTAGAAAAATTCTAGGAATAATGGTTCAAATTAGTTCAATATTTTGATGTTCTAAAAGATTAAAATTATAAAATTTATTATTAAAGTTTAGTATAATAATGTATAAAATTAAAATTGAAATTAATGAAACAATTATCATTGCAGTGTCATGGAAGAATAGTAAGTGTTCTATAATAGATGATCTTCTGTTTTGAAGATTTAAATTAGATCATGTAGCAATTTCTAATAAAAGATATAAATCTTTATAAATGAAGCTTAAATTCATTACATGTAGTCTGTCATATTAGAAATTTTTATTAATTAGGGGGAGTTCATTAAATCTATGTTCTAGAGGAGGAGTTTTTTGAATTCATTCGATTGAAGAATAAATGTTTATTGAAAATAAATTAATTTTTTTGTTAATTATTCTTTCTCAAATTAGAAAAATTAAAATTATAATTCTAATTAGAGAAATAATAGATCCGAGAGAAGAAACTACATTTCATGAATAGTATGAATCTGGGTAATCTGAGTAACGGCGAGGTATACCTCTTAATCCTAAAAAATGTTGAGGAAAAAAGGTTAAGTTTACTCCCAAAAATATAGAGATAAATTGAATTTTAAGATAGAAGTTATTTAAAGTGAGGCCAGTTAGTAAAGGATACCAGTGGATAAATCCAGCTATAATTGCAAATACAGCTCCTATGGACAGGACATAGTGGAAATGGGCAACCACATAATAAGTGTCATGAAGGACAATATCGATTGAGGAGTTAGAGAGGATAATGCCAGTTAATCCCCCAATAGTGAATAAAAAAATAAATCCTAGTGTTCAGCAGAGAGCTGGATTTAATTTAATAATTGATCCATTGAGGTTAGCTAATCAACTGAAAATTTTAATTCCAGTAGGAATAGCAATAATTATTGTAATTGAAGTATAGTAGGCTCGTGTGTCTACATCTATTCCTACAGTAAATATGTGATGTCCTCAAACTACAAATCCTAGTAGTCCAATTGAAATTATTGCATAAATTATTCTTAGTCTTCCGAAAGATTCTTTTTTTCTTCTTTCATGAGTGGTAATGTGAGAAATGATTCCGAATCCAGGAAGAATTAAAATGTAGACTTCTGGGTGACCAAAAAATCAGAAAAGATGTTGGTAAAGAATGGGGTCCCCTCCTCCAGCAGGGTCAAAGAAAGATGTGTTTAAATTTCGGTCAGTTAATAATATAGTAATTGCACCTGCTAGCACGGGTAAGGATAATAATAATAGAACTGCTGTAATTAATACAGATCAAACGAAAAGGGGTATTATTTCGTAATTTAAGTTTTTAAATTTTATATTTATAATGGTAGAGATAAAATTAATTGCTCCGAGAATGGAGGAAATTCCTGCTAGATGAAGGGAAAAAATTGTTATATCTACAGATCTACCTAAATGAGAGAGATTAGAGGATAGGGGAGGGTAAACTGTTCAACCAGTGCCTGCCCCTGAATTTAAGAGTCTTCTAAAAATTAAAAAAATTAAAGAGGGGGGGAGGAATCAAAATCTTATATTATTTATTCGTGGGAAAGCTATGTCAGGGGATCCTAATATTAATGGGATTAGTCAATTTCCAAACCCTCCAATTATGATAGGCATAACTATAAAGAAAATTATAATAAAAGCATGTGATGTAACAATTACGTTATAAATCTGGTCATTACCAATTAGGGTCCCAGGAATTCTTAATTCTATACGAATTAAAAATCTTAAAGATGAACCGATTAAACCAGATCAAATTCCAAAAATAAAATATAGAGTTCCAATATCTTTGTGGTTAGTCGAAAAAAATCATTTTTTCATTAGTTATTAAAAAAGTAAAATGACTGAAATTTAAGTGATAAATTGTAAATTTATTTATAAATATTAAAATATTTTTTTACTAAGTATTTGTGTTAGTTTTATAATCTAATAAAGATTAAAAGTTGCAACCTTTTAGATATAAATTTAAAATTTATTAAGACTTAAAGAGATGTTCTTTGAATTTAATTTTGAAAATTAATAGTTTAATTAACTTAAAATCTTAATTATTATATTGGAATTAAAGTATAAATATAAAGAATGTAATTAAAATTAAATTAAAAATTGAAAAGAAAGTTCATATTCAAATTTTGAAATTTGGAATTGAATAAAAAATTATGTTTCATTTAATTTGAAATTTATTTAATAAGATTATTGGATAAATTAATTGAATATAATAGTATAAATTAATTAATGAAGATATTATTAGTAATAAAATGATAAATCTGTTAATTTTAATATAAGTAATTGAAATGATTCATTTTGTAATGAATCCTAAGAAGGGAGGTAATCCTCCTAAAGAGAGAAAATTTAATAAAATAATTAAGTTAAATCATTTATTAATTTTTAATTGATATAATTGGTTAATAAAACTTAAATTTAAGGAATGGAAATAGACTATTAAATTGATTAAAATTAATGAATAAATGGATATAAAGAATAAGAATATATTATCTCTTACCAGTATAGCTCTAAATATTCATCTAAAATTGTAAATTGAAGAATAAGTTATGATTTTTCGAATTCTTAATTGATTTAGACCTCCTAGTGATCCAACTAGGCAATTAATGATAATTATTATGTAAATAAATTTATATCTGAGATAGTAAGAGATTAAGATTAATGCAGGAATTTTTTGAAGAGTAAAGAAGATTAGTAGATTTATTCATGATAATCTTTCGATAATATTAATTATTCATAAATGGAAAGGTGAAGCTCCAAGTTTTAAAATTAATGTTAAATTAATATTAGTAATAATGAAATAATATAAATTGATGGAATGTCATAAATTAAATTTTATAATTATAATTAAAAATAAAAAATTAATAGAAGAGAGGGATTGAATAATAAAATATTTAATCGCTATTTCAGATTTTAAAATATTATTTTTAGTATAAATAAAAGGTAGGAAGGAAAGAGTGTTAATTTCTAGTCCTATTCAGCACGATATTCATGAATTAGAAGAAATTACTAGTATAATTCTAAAAATTATTAATCTAAAAAATATTATCTTAGAATTATTAATTTAAAAAAAAAGATTATCTTTATAAATGAAGTATGAGTTCATTAGCTTAAATTTAGCTTATTTTTTATTATAAAGATAATAAGTTATTATTATTTTATTTACTCTATCAGAATAATCCTTTAATCAGGCACTTTATATATTTTAGTGTTTTAAGCACGTAAGATTTTGATTCTTTAAGTTTTAATTAAAAATTAAAAAATATAA